TAACTGGAAAAAAAAAGAACCTTTTTTTTGTAATTCTTATGATGCAATTGGAGCTTATCGACAGAAAAGAATCCATTTAGATAGTCCTTTGTGGCTTCGGTGGCGACTAGATCAACGCGTTATTGCTTCAAGAGAAGTTCCCATCGAAGTTCAGTATGAATCCTTGGGGACCTATCATGAGATTTATGGGCACTATATAATAGTAAGAAGTGTAAAAACAGAAATTCTTTGGATGTACATTCGAACAACTGTCGGTCATATTTCTCTTTTTCGAGAAATGGAAGAAGCTATACAAGGGTTTTGTCGAGCTCGCTGGTATCTCAGTTAAGTAATTCTATTACACCGGTGTGAATTCGGGTCTCTCCAGTTCAACTGGGACCCGAGTTCCCGAATTTCTATGTGAATTAAGATCGAGAAAAGGAAGTTTTTCAATCATTGACTCAAACTCATTGTTGAATCCCACTCATCAGAATATGGAGGTAGTTATGGACGAAGGAGTCAACCTAGTCTTTCACAAGAAAGTAATAGATGGAACTGCCATTAAAAGACTTATTAGCCGATTAATAGATCACTTCGGAATGGCACATACATCACACATTCTAGATCAAGTAAAGACTCTGGGTTTCCAGCAAGCCACTGCTACATCCATTTCATTAGGGATTGATGATCTTTTAACGATACCTTCTAAGGGTTGGTTAGTACAAGATGCTGAGCAACAAAGTTTGAGTTTGGAAAAACACCACCATTACGGGAATGTACACGCAGTAGAAAAGTTACGCCAATCCATTGAAGTATGGTATGCTACAAGTGAATATTTGCGACAAGAAATGAATCCTAATTTTAGGATGACCGACCCCTTTAATCCAGTCCACATAATGTCTTTTTCGGGAGCCAGAGGAAATGCATCTCAAGTACACCAATTAGTAGGTATGAGAGGATTAATGTCGGATCCTCAAGGACAAATGATTGATTTACCTATTCAAAGCAATTTACGCGAGGGACTGTCGTTAACAGAATATATCATTTCTTGCTACGGAGCCCGCAAAGGAGTTGTGGATACTGCTGTACGAACATCCGATGCTGGATATCTTACGCGCAGGCTTGTTGAAGTAGTTCAACACATTGTTGTACGTAGAACAGATTGTGGAACCCTCCGCGGGATTTCTGTGAGTCCTCGGAGGATGCCGGAAAGAATTTTTATTCAAACATTAATTGGTCGTGTATTAGCAGACGATATATATATAGGCTCACGGTGTATTGCCATTAGAAATCAAGATATTGGAATTGGACTTGTCAATCGATTCATAAGCTTTCGAATCCAACCAATATCCATCCGAACCCCCTTTACTTGTAGAAGTACATCTTGGATCTGTCGATTATGTTATGGTAGGAGTCCTACCCATGGTGACCTGGTCGAATTGGGAGAAGCTGTAGGTATTATTGCGGGTCAATCTATTGGAGAACCGGGTACTCAACTAACATTAAGAACTTTTCATACTGGCGGAGTATTCACAGGTGGTACTGCAGAACATGTACGGGCCCCCTCGAATGGAAAAATAAAATTCAATTTCAATGAGGCTTTGGTTCATCCCGCACGTACGCGTCATGGGCATCCTGCCCTTCTCTGTTCTATGGACTTGGATGTAACTATTGAGAGTGAAGATATTCTACATAACCTGACTATTCCGCCAAAAAGTTTTCTTTTGGTTCAAAATAATCAATATGTAGAATCAGAACAAGTCATTGCCGAGATTTGCGCGGGAACATCCACTTTCCATTTTAAAGAAAGGGTTCGAAAACATATTTATTCGGACTCTGAGGGAGAAATGCACTGGAGTACCGATGTGTACCATGCACCCGAATTTACATATAGCAATGTCCATCTTTTACCAAAAACAAGTCATTTATGGATATTATCAGGAGGTTCGTGCAGATCCCGCGGAGCTCCGTTTTCACTCCACAAGGATCAAGATCAAATGAATCCTCGTTCGACAGAAAGAGAACGAAGATATCTTTCGAGTCTCTCAGCTAATAATGATCAAATCAGATACAAATTCTTTAGTTCTTCTTTTTCTGGTAAAAAAAAAGACGATAGGAGTCCTGGTTATTCAGAAATGAATCGAATCATATGTACTCTTCATTGTAATCTCATATATCCTTCGATTCTACGTGAGAATTCTGATTTATTGGCAAAAAGGAGAAGAAATCGACTTGTCATTCCAGTCCAATCGAGTCAAGAACGAGAGAAAGAACTAATACCCCATTCAGGTATTTCGATTGAACTGCCCATAAATGGTATTTTCCGGAAAAAGAGTATTCTTGCTTTTTTTGATGATCCTCGATACAGAACAAAGAGTTCGGGAATTACTCAATATGAGACTATGGGGATGCACTCCATCGTTAAAAAAGAGGGTTTGGTTGATTATCGAGGAATCAACGAATTTAAGCCAAAATACCAAATGACAATAGATCGATTTTTTTTCATTCCCGAAGAAGTACATATTTTACCTGAGTCTTCTTCGATAATGGTACGGAATAATAGTCTGATTGGAGTAGATACACGAATCGCTTTAAATACAAGAAGCAGAGCGGGCGGATTAGTCCGAGTGGAGAGAAAAAAAAGGGGGATTGCACTTCAAATCTTTTCTGGAACTATCCATTTTCCTGGAGAGACAGATAAGATATCCTGGGACAGTGGCATCTTGATACCACCAGGAACAGGAAAAAGAAATTCTAAGGAATCCAAAAAATGGAAAAATGGGATCTATGTCCAAAGGATCACACCTACTAAGAAAAAGCATTTTGTTTTATTTCGGCCTGTAGTGACATATGAAATAGCGGACGGTCTCAATTTAGCAAGACTCTTCCCCCCGGATCTGTGCCAAGAAAAGGATAATATGCAACTTCAAATTGTCAATTATATTGTTTACGGAAATGGCAAACCAATTCGGGAAATTTCTGACACAAGTATTCAATTAGTTCGGACTTGGTTCATTTTGAATTGGGACCAAGACAAAAAAAGTGCTTCTGCCGAGGCGGCCCACGCTTCCTTTGTCGAAGTAAGGGCAAAAGGTCTGATTCGAGATTTCTTAAGAATCGACTTAGTGAAATCCCCTATTTTGGATCCGAGAAAAAGGAATGATCCGTCAGGCTCAGGATTGATCTCTGATAATGTCTCAGATCACACTAATATCAATCCCTTTTATTCCAAGCCAAAGATGAAACAATCGCCTAGGCAAAATCACGGAACTATTCGGACCTTGTTAAATCAAAATAAGGAATGCCCGTCTTTGATGATTTTGTCCGCATCTAATTGTTTTCGAATGGGTCCATTCAATGATGTAAAATCCCAGAATGTGATAAAAGAATCAATTAAAAAAGATGCTATAATTCAAATTAGGAATTCAATTGGCCCTTTAGGAACAGCCCTTCAAGTTGTGAACTTTGATTCATTTTACTATTTTATAACTCATAATCAGGTCTTGCTAACTAAATATTTGCAAGTTGAAAATTTAAAACAGACTTTTCAAGTACTTCAATATTATTTAATGGATGAAAGCGGGAGGATTTATAATCCGGATCCCCGCAGTAACATCGTTTTGAATTCATTCAATTTGAGTTGGTATTTTCTGCCTCACAATAATTATGAAAATTCTTGTGAAGAAATATCTACAATAGTTAGTCTTGGACAGTTTATTTGTGAAAATGGATGTATAGCCAAAAATGGACCATACCTAAGATCGGGTCAAGTTTTGATTGTTCAACTTGACTCTGTAGTAATAAGATCTGCTAAGCCTTATTTGGCCACTCCAGGAGCAACTGTTCATGGACATTATGGAGAAATCCTTTATGACGGAGATACAGTAGTGACATTTCTATATGAAAAATCGAGATCCGGTGATATAACGCAGGGTCTTCCAAAAGTGGAACAGGTGTTAGAAGTGCGTTCAGTTGATTCAATATCGGTGAACCTAGAAAAAAGAGTTGAGAATTGGAACGAGCATATAACAAGAATTCTTGGATTTCCTTGGGGATTCTTGATTGGGGCTGAGCTAACTATAGTGCAAAGTCGGATCTCTTTGGTTAATAAGATCCAAAAGGTTTATCGATCCCAGGGGGTCCAAATCCATAATAGGCACATCGAAATTATTGTACGCCAAATAACATCCAAAGTGTTGGTTTCAGAGGATGGAATGTCTAATGTTTTTTTACCTAGAGAACTAATTGGATTGTTGCGAGCGGAACGGACGGGGCGCGCTTTGGAAGAATCGATCTGTTACAAGGCCTTCCTATTGGGAATAACAAGAACATCTTTGAATACTCAAAGTTTCATATCCGAAGCGAGTTTTCAAGAAACTGCTCGAGTTTTAGCTAAAGCGGCTCTCCGGGGTCGTATTGATTGGTTGAAAGGCCTAAAAGAGAACGTTGTTATAGGCGGGATGATACCCGTTGGGACCGGATTCAAGGGCTTAGTACACTGTTCCAAGCAACATAAAAGCATTCCCAAGAATAAGCACTTTTTCGAGGGGGAGATCAGAGATATTTTGTTCCACCACAGAGAATTATTTGATTCTTGCATTTCAAAGAATTTCCACGATACACCAGAACAATCATTTAGAGTATTTAATGATTCCTAAAAGAAAGAAAAGTCAAAAGTCGTTTTTTAATAAAAAAACTCTCTAGGCCCTTTGATGGGGTCATGAAAAAACAGATAATAACAAATAGACGGTAGCGATTTGGATCGGATATCGACACGGCCAATCTCCGGGAAAAGGTTCCGTTGGAACAATTATTTAGCTCAGGGCACCTCGCCGCTTTTTTTTTTTTCAAAAAAAGCGGAAAATGTGGGGAGAAATGACAAGAAGATATTGGAACATCAATTTAGAAGAGATGATGGAAGCAGGAGTTCATTTTGGTCATGGTATTAAAAAATGGAATCCTAGGATGGCGCCTTATATTTATGCCAATCGTAAAGGTATTCATATTACAAATCTTACTAAAACCGCGCGTTTTTTAGCAGAAGCTTGTGATTTAGTTTTTGATGCAGCAAGCCGGGGGGGGCAGTTTTTAATTGTTGGTACCAAAAAGCAAGCAGCTGCTTTAGTAGCACGGGCTGCAATAAAGGCTCGGTGTCATTATGTTAATAAAAAGTGGCTTGGTGGTATGTTAACGAATTGGTCCACTACAGAAACGAGACTTCATCAGTTCAGGGACTTGAGAACGGAACAAAAGACAGGGAGACTTAACCGTCTTCCAAAAAGAGACGCGGCTATATTGAAGAGACAATTATCTCACTTGCAAACATATCTGGGTGGGATTAAATATATGACCGGTTTGCCCGATATTCTAATTATCCTTGATCAGCAAGAAGAATATACGGCTCTTCGAGAATGTATTACTTTGGGAATTCCAACAATTTGTTTAATCGACACCGATTGTGACCCCGATCTTGCAGATCTTCCGATTCCAGCAAATGATGACGCTATGGCTTCAATCCGATTAATTCTTAACAAATTAGTATTCGCGATTTGTGAGGGTCGTTCTAGCTCTATACGAAATCCTTGATTAATAATAAGATTAAGAGAAATAAATTCTTTTTCGAACTCCATAGATTTATGGAATCGGTTACTACTTTTGAATCGCATAAAAGAGATCAAAATGGATGGAGATGCTGTGTGATTGGTTAGTATACAAAATAGAAAATTCAACTAAGCAAGTCAAAAAAGAGATGGTTGAATCAAAATAATTCCTTTTAAAGTTCGATTTATGTGAGAGGGCAATATGGATGTTCTATCATGTTCCAACAACACACTAAAAGGGTTATACGACATATCTGGTGTGGAAGTAGGCCAACATTTCTATTGGCAAATAGGAGGTTTTCAAGTCCATGGCCAAGTACTTATTACCTCTTGGGTTGTAATTGCTATCTTATTAGGTTCAGCCAGTATAGCTGTTCGGAATCCACAAACAATTCCAAATGACAGTCAGAATTTCTTCGAATATATCCTTGAATTCATTCGAGATGTTAGTAAAACCCAGATTGGAGAAGAATATGGTCCATGGGTTCCTTTTATTGGAACTATGTTTCTATTTATTTTTGTTTCTAATTGGTCAGGAGCTCTTTTACCGTGGAAACTCGTAGAGTTACCTCACGGGGAGTTAGCTGCGCCCACCAATGATATAAATACTACTGTTGCTTTAGCTTTACTCACGTCAGTAGCCTATTTCTATGCGGGTCTTAGCAAAAAGGGGTTAGGTTATTTCAGTAAATACATACAACCAACCCCAATCCTTTTACCCATTAACATCTTAGAAGATTTCACAAAACCTTTATCCCTTAGTTTTCGACTTTTCGGAAATATATTAGCCGATGAATTAGTAGTTGTTGTTCTTGTTTCTTTAGTACCTTCAGTCGTTCCTATACCTGTCATGTTCCTGGGATTATTTACGAGTGGTATTCAAGCTCTTATTTTTGCAACGTTAGCTGCGGCTTATATAGGCGAATCCATGGAGGGTCATCATTGACTAGTTTTCAAACTAGTCATTTTTTTATCTTAGGCCAAGGTACTGGATGCGGGACTCGAGATAATCGGCTTATGAAATAAAAAGGGGAAAGAGATAACGATCTCTTTCCTAAAATTTTGATTTGATGACCCATTCCATTTCTAATTTAGATAATACCTAGCCCCTTTTCTATTAATATTTTCTTTTGTTCAATTGAACAAAAGAAAATATTAATAGAAAAATTATTGCATGAACTCTTCAATCACGCAAATACTGATATTTCTATGCAATGGTTTGGATCGTCCCTGTATACAATCTACATGTAGGATACTGATAAATAAAAGAAAGAATAAGAAGAAGAAGTTAAAAAACGAAATTCATAAAAAATGACTTGGTTAGCAAGGGCGGATCTAACCCAGGGATGTGGAATCTAATGGCTAGAATTCAACTCTTGACTGGTTCAAAAAGAATTTTAGAATCCGGGTGAGTCACCGATACGAAGAGTTTGTTTACGTTATGGAAGAAAGACATGTATATGTGATATTAGATATTGACTAGTTATATATGATCTAAAGATATATCTAATCCGCCCTACTATGAATTAAGATGAGGATTCCCATATAAGTCTTTTCCTTTCATCTGTAACGAACTATGAATTGAATGAAACAAGATGAAATCAATAAAAAGAACAAAGAATTCAACTAATGCTTCGGAACAAAGAGCTGGAAGAACAAAAAAAGTTGTATGGATTCACAAAAATCTCGTCGATAATATAAGAACTAAAAAAGAGCTATACTATAGAAGTAGTTTGGACGATTCAATAATATTAGTCCATTACTTGAATTGGCAGTTATTAGTTATTTCGTCTGGCTGAATCTTATTGAGGGGATAATGAAATCATAATTCCTTGGATGATTGTATCATTAACCATTTTTTTATTTTTTTGTGAGGAACTTATCATGAATCCACTGATTTCTGCCGCTTCCGTTATTGCTG